ACTAAACTAAAGATTCCGTTTTTCATCTTTTTTTTTTCAAAAAAAAAGATGAAATAAATCCAATGGATTTAAAACCTCTTCTTTGGTAAATCTATTTCAAAATGCTTTTTTAGAAAGCCCAATATCTCTTTTACATCTTCTATGCGAAAATGCTCTATTTTCATAAGATCTTCTTGACTGTTATTTAAAAGGTCCAATAATGTATATATATTGGACCTTTTTAGGGAAGTATAGATCCTGGGGGGCAGTTCTGATTGGTCAATAAAAATATATTTTAATGCTATTTCTTTTTTGTTTTTCTTTAGGTTAGCCAATCTGTCATGAAAAGTAAAAAAGGGTAAAGTAACCTTGTGTTGATTGTCCTCTAAACGTAAGTTTTCTTCTTCCGCATGGAGAAAGGGAATAAATAAATCAATTAAATTTCGAGAAGCTTCATGCAGTGCTTCTTTAGGAGTTAAACTCCCATTTGTCCATATTTCGAGAAAAAGTATCTCTTGTTTTTCATTCCCAGTCCCATAAGAATGAATACTATAATTCACATTTCGAACAGGCATGAATACAGCATCTATGGGATAACTTCCGTCTTGAAAGTTATTTGCCGTTTTTAGACGATATCCGCGATGCCTTTCAATTTGTAATCTAATACACAAGTCAATTGGTTCAGTCAGGCTAGCGATATGCTGTGTATTATCAACGATTTCCACAGAAGGTGGTGAGATGATATCTTGAGCAGTTACATATCCGGGACCACTGACACAAATAGATGCGTTGCGAATTCCATACAGACTACTTCTCAATACAACTTCTTTCAAATTCATTAAAATTTCATGTACTGATTCTTGAATACCTCCTATGGTAGAATATTCATGTGGTATTTTCTGAGATTTTGCACGTGTGATACATGTTCCTTCTATTTCTCCAAGCAAAGCTCTGCGCATCGCAATGCCTATTGTGTCGGCTTGACCTTTCATAAGTGGCGACAAAATAAAGCGTCCATAATAAAGATGCTTACTGTCTGCTCTTGATTCAACACACTTCCACTCTAGTGTCCGAGTAGATACTCTTACTTTCTCGCGAACCATCGTAATATTATTTGATGAGATCATTGAATCATTTATTTCTCTTGAAATCGCTTCAATCTTTATTTTTACACACGTCTTTTTTTAGGAGGTCTACAGCCATTATGGGGCATAGGGGTTACATCTCGTACGAAACTTAATAGTATACCACTTCTGCGAATAGCCCGTAATGCTGCATCTCTTCCGAGACCAGGACCTTTTATCATTACTTCTGCTCGTTGCATACCTTGATCCACTACTGTACGAATAGCGTTTCCTGCTGCTGTTTGAGCAGCAAATGGTGTCCCTCTTCTTGTACCCTTGAATCCACAAGTACCGGCCGAGGACCAAGAAACAACTCGACCCCGCACATCTGTAACAGTCACAATGGTATTGTTGAAACTTGCTTGAACATGAATAACTCCCTTTGGTAGTCTACGTGTACTTTTACGTGAACCAATACGTCCATTCCTACGTGAACCAATTCTTGGTATAGGTTTTGCCATATTTTAGCATCTCATAAATATGAGTCAGAGATATATGGATATATCCATTTCATGTTAAAACAGATCCTTTATTTTTATTTGTACATTTGGGGAGGTCCTTTTAGAAAAATTATCCTTGTCTTTGTTTATGTCTTGGGTTGGAACAGATTACTATAATTCGTCCCCGCCTACGGATCAGTCGACATTTTTCACAAATTTTACGAACAGAGGCCCTAATTTTCATATTTTTCATTCCTTAACTTAAACTTAATTCCTAATCTACTTCGTGGAAGAAAATAAGTTTCTTGAAATTTATTTTTTAATCTCGAATTGTCTCTCCCAAAAAGTAATCTTAAATCACCTAATCGTTCGAGTTCGAATCTTTGTTATCGTTCGAATCTTTGTTGCGGAGTCTATAAATTATACGCCCTCGGGTTGAATCATAACGACTTACCTCAATTTTGACTCTATCTCCTGGTAGTATCCGTATAAAACTACGTCGGATCCTTCCTGAAACATAACCTAGAATTAGATCTTCATTATCTAAACGAACCCGGAACATACCGTTGGGAAGTGATTCAGTAATTAAACCTTCATGAACCCATTTTTGTTCTTTCATTCCAGGTAAAACCCCCTTGAAGTATCAACTAATGGAGGAGGAGTGATATTAGATAACTCTTTCTCTTTTTTTTTTTCACAAATAGCCAATTTCGTATCTAATTTTGATAGTAGAAGGATTACCATATATAACACAAGATTTCTCCGCCGATTCCTTCTAATCGAGCCTCTCGGTCTGTCATTATACCTCGAGAAGTAGAAATAATTACAATCCCTATACCACCTAAAATTCTAGGAATTCTTTGATAGTTAGAATAGATTCGTAGACCAGGTCGACTTATCCGTTTTAAATTTAAAATAGTTTGAGATGGCCCCTTCCTATTTCTTCTATGTTGTAGGGTTAAAACCAAAAAATCTTTGTTGTTTTCCCGATGTTTTCTCACGTTTTCTATAAAACCTTCTCTTAAAAGTATTTTTGCAATGCTTTCAGTGATGCTAGTAGATGATATTCGAACCGTTACTTTTCTATGCATGTCAGCATTTCGTATAGAGGTTATTATGTCAGCAATAGTGTCCCTACCCATAATGAACTAAAATTTTTTGTTCCTCAAAATTTTTATATAATAAACATGATATTTTTTGTTATGAAGTAACATTATTAAAGGTATATACGTGAGACACAATCTATTAATCATTCAAAATACTCTACTAGAACTTATAATTCTATATGATGATGATGGTCTTATCTTATAATACTTCAGGGGCTAATGACACTATTTTAGTAAAATTTAACTTTCTTAATTCTCGGGCGATCGCACCAAAAACTCGAGTTCCTTTTGGATTTCCTTCTTGATCAATGACAACTGCAGCATTGTCATCATATCGTATTATCATACCATTATCGCGTTTGAGTTCTTTACAAGTACGTACAATTACAGCTCTGATCACTTCTGATCTTTTTAGGGGCATATTTGGTACTGCTTCTTTGATCACAGCAACAATAACATCACCAATATGAGCATATCGGCGATTACTAGCTCCTAGTATTCGAATACACATCAATTCTCGGGCCCCGCTGTTATCTGCTACATTCAAATAGGTCTGGGGTTGAATCATATCATTTTTTTTATCTGTTCTTTCAATGCAAAACAAAAGGGGCTAAGAAAAAAAAAGAAATATTCTTTGTCAAAAAAAAAAAAAGAAACCTGCAATTGCTTTTTTATTCCAAGACCTCTTTCTTGTGGTTATACGTTTCTATCACGAAATAATGAATTGAGTTCGTATAGGCATTTTGGATGCCGCTATTGAAATAGCCTTTCTAGCTATATTTTCTGCTACTCCACCCATTTCATAAAGTATTCTACCTGGTTTAACAACAGCTACCCAATATTCGGGAGATCCTTTACCCGACCCCATACGTGTTTCCGCAGGTCTTACTGTAACGGGTTTGTCTGGAAATATACGTACCCATATTTTTCCACCACGGCGGGCATTTCGTGTCATTGCTCGTCGCCCTGCTTCTATTTGTCTAGATGTGATCCAAGCGGGTTCAAGTGCCTGAAGAGCATATCGACCGAAACAAATAGAATTACCTCGATATGATATTCCCCTCATTCTTCCTCTATGTTGTTTACGGAATCTGGTTCTTTTGGGGTTATAGTTGATGGTTGTTTCGCAATTCCATCTCTACTACAGAACTGGACATGAGAGTTTCTTCTCATCCAGCTCCTCGCGAATCAAAACAATTGAAAAAAAAATTAATTAAGATTTAAGATATATGTAATACGTATATTTCCTGAATAATACACTGGATTCTTTGATATTTCATCTAATCTATTAGAAAGTTATTGATTTTGTTTAGATTGGATATATTATATAACCAAACATAAATATATATATAGAATGTTTTTTTTTAGAACATTCTATACTTAATTTTTTTTTCTACATTTTTAGTGAAAAAAAAAGCCGCGGGCGAATATTTACTCTTTTATCTTTTAATAGCTAGTTAAGTTGTAGGGTTAGCCCACGATCGCTCAGACTAAATGAACTTATTCTCTGGTTCGTTCCGCCATCCCACCTGATGAATCATTAGGATTCGTTTTCAATAAAATCTTCAGCATTCACAGGTTCCGTCGTTCCCATCGCTTCTCGATTAATGCTTAGGTCTGAATTCTACAATGGAGCCTCTCATTTAATTTGTTCTTGAACCAATCGTCTCAGTCTTTATTGGCTCGAGGCTCTTGATTTTTTTTTTTGTTCTTTTGTTCTGTGAACATATTAATCTCCTTCTGTATGAATTGAGAGTATTGATGCTTTATTACATTGTATTTTATGAGATAATTTATAGACCTTACATATTATTTTATTACATATTTTTATATTGGAATTATATCATTACTATATATTTTTTCTCTTTCTCTCACCTTTCCAGTTATTCACATCCTTTTTATATTTCGTTTCACAACCCATAACATAACCCGATTGGTTTTTTTATACAAAACCATATTTCAGTTGCTACAATGATATGACTAATATATCATATCTTGACTGGTTTTTGGATCCAGATAATGTGAAGCGATGGGTTGGTTATTTCTTCTCTAGTTAATGGTCAGTCTATTTTTTTTTAATCCTAACCCTAAGAAACCAACGAGTCACACACTAAGCATAGCAATTAAATTTTTAATAAAATTTTTATTCAACCCTATAGAATTGCTCATTTTTTTGATTGAACATAATACATAATTAAATAATGAAAGGGTTTTAATTTTTTTTTCATTACTCGCATCATTAAAAGCAAGTAAGGGTTTATGATTATTACTCGTCGGCAAATATCCAAATTTTGATGCCTAATACCCCATATATAGTTCGAACTTTATAGGAACAATAATCTATTTTCGCT